CTAAATTACGTTGAAGGTTTAAAATACATTTCAATTTAAAATTGACTTTTTAGTCAATTTTTTTTTTGAAATGCTTTTTCTATTTTTTTTCTAGAATGTCTAATATCTTTTTTACATCTTCTATGTGAAAATGTTCAATTTTGATAAGGTCTTCTTGACTGTTATTCAAAAGGTCCAATAATGTATGTATATTGGACTTTTTGAGACAATTATAGATTCTGGGAGGCAATTCTAATTGGTCAATAAAAATATATTGAAATCCTTGTTCTTTTTTTTTTTTTCTTAGGTTAACTAATCTATTATGAAAAGGAAAAAGGGGTAAAGTAACTTGATGTTGATTGTTCTCTAAATAGAACGTTTCTTCTTCTACATGTAGAAAAGGAATAAATAAATTAATCAAATTCCGGGAGGCTTCGTGAAGTGCTTCTTTAGGAGTTAAACTTCCATTTGTCCATATTTCTAGAAAAAGAATCTCTTGTTTTTCATTCCCATTCCCATAAGAATGAATACTATGATTCGCGTTTTGAACAGGCATGAATACAGCATCTATAGGATAACTTCTGTCTTCAAAGTTATTTGACATTTTTAGACTATATCCGCGATTCCTCTCGATTTTTAATCCAATACACAAATCTATTGGTTCCGTTAAGGTAGCTATATGCTGTGTATTATCAATGATTTCCACAGAGGGCGGTAAAATGATGTCTCGAGCAGTTATATATCCGGGACCTTGGACACAAATAAGCGCGTTGCGCGTTCCATATAGATTACTTCTTAATACAATCTCGTTCAAATTCATTAAAATTTCATGTACTGATTCTTGAATACCTACTATGTTAGAATAGTCATGTGGTATGTTCTCAGATTTTGCACGTGTAATACATGTTCCTTCTATTTCACCAAGTAAAGCTCTTCGCATCGCAATGCCTATTGTGTCGGCTTGGCCTTTCATAAGTGGAGACAGAATAAAGCGTCCATAATAAAGACGCTTACTGTCTCTTCTTGATTCAACACACTTCCACTGTAGTGTCCGAGTAGATACTTTGACTTTCTCTCGAACCATAGTAATTTTATTTGATGAGATCATTGAATCGTTTATTTCTCTTGAAACCCTTTCAGCCTTTATTTATAGTTCTATACACGTCTTTTTTTAGGGGGTCTACAACCATTATGTGGCATAGGGGTTACATCTCGTACGAAACTTAAAAGTATACCGCTTCTACGAATAGCTCGTAATGCTGCATCTCTTCCCAGTCCAGGGCCTTTTATCCTTACTTCAGCTCGTTGCATACCTTGATCCACTACTGCTCGAATAGCATTTCCTGCTGCGGTTTGGGCAGCAAAAGGTGTTCCTCTTCTTGTACCCCTGAATCCACAAGTACCCGCGGAGGACCAAGAAATCACCCGACCCCGTACATCTGTAACGGTCACAATGGTATTGTTGAAACTTGCTTGAACATGAATAACTCCCTTTGGTATTCTACGTACATTTTTACGTGAACCACTACGTGTATTTTTACGTGAACCAATTCTTAATATAGGTTTTGCCATATTTTTTCATTTCACAAGAAATATATGGATATATCCATTTCATGTCAAAACGGACCTTTTTTTTGCCAGCTCCTTGGAAGTGCCTTTTCCTTTACTTTATTTCCTTTAGTAAGATTATCCTTGTCTTTGTTTATGCCTCGGGTTGGAACAAATTACTATAATTCGTCCCCTCCTACGGATTAGTCGACATTTTTCACAAATTTTACGAACGGAAGCTCTTATTTTCATAGTTGTTATTCCTGAATTCTGTGAATATATTTATTGTTGGATGAAAAAAAGGTTTCTTGATATTTTTGAATCTTGAATTGTATCTTTGTGAAAGGAATGGTGAAATTGAAAAAACCACTTACTCATTTGAATCCTTGTTATGGAGCCTAGAAAATGGCTGTCCCCTGATTAACTTATACCTAAGAACTTACTAAAATTTTTATTTTTTTCTCCTATAGGTATACCTATACAAAAATATGTCGAATCCTTTCAGAAGCATGACCTAAAAACAAATCTTTAGTATCTAAAAAATCGAGCCATGCCGTTCGGAAGTGATTCAGAATGAAAACTTTCATTAATTCATTTTTTTCTTTAATTTCATTCGAGGTAAAACATCCAAAACTTTTTTAGCAGGGGTGGTATTACACAACCCCCCTTTTTCACATTCACAAATCGTAAGTTCCGGATATCCAATTTTTATATTATAAGGATTACCATATATAACACAAAATTTCTCCGCCGATTCTTTTTAGTCGAGCTTCTCGGTCTGTCATTATACCTTGAGAAGTTGAAAGGATTACAATTCCTATTCCGCCTAAAATTCGTGGAATTCGTTGAGAGTTAGAATAGATTCGTAGACCCGGTCGACTTATTCTCTTTAAATTTAAAATCGTTTTATAGGATTCTTTCTTATTTCGTCTATGTCTTAGGGTTAAAATCAAAAAATATTGGTTGTTTTCACGATGTTTCCTTACGTTTTCGATAAAACCCTCTCGTAAAAGTATTTTAACAATGCTTTCGGTGATGTTAGTCGATCCTATCCGAACCGTTCCTTTTCTATTCATGTCAGCATTTCGTATAGAGGTTATTATATCAGCAATAGTGTCTTTCCCCATGATAAGTTAAAATTCCTTATTGTTCTATAAATTTTGATATAATCAACATGTTCTTTTTCTTTTATTTATATATAGATATAGACGAATTATATATTAATATATGAATTTAATATTACTATTTTATTATTAAGGGTATATGCGTGATACACAATCTATTAATTCATTTTATTTCAATACCAGTTTTTTAATCCTATACTAACTATCGAGACTTAGGTCTTATAATACCTCAGGAGCTAATGAAACTATTTTAGTAAAGTTTAATTGTCTCAATTCCCGTGGGATCGCCCCAAAAACTCGAGTTCCTTTTGGATTTCCTTCTTGATCAATGACAACTGCGGCATTGTCATCATATCGTATTATCGTCCCATTGTTACGTTTGAGTTCTTTACAAGTACGTACAATTACAGCTCTGATCACTTCTGATCTTTCTAGAGGAGTATTTGGTATTGCTTCCTTGATTACAGCAACAATAACGTCACCAATATGAGCATATCGGCGATTACTAGCTCCTATTATTCGAATACACATCAATTCTCGAGCCCCGCTGTTGTCTGCTACATTCAAATAGGTTTGTGGTTGAATCATATCATTTTTTTTTGTATCTCTTCTTTTAATGCAAAGGACTAAGTAAAAAAATATTATTTGTCAAAAAAGAAAACTGATAATCTTTTTATCCTTAACTGTTATTTAGCTTTTTCATTCTATATTCCTATTCAGAAATAATGAATTGGGTTTTTATAGGCATTTTTGATGCCGCTATTGAAATAGCTTTTCTGGCTATATTTTCGGGTACACCACCCATTTCATAAAGGATTTTACCTGGTTTAACCACAGCTACCCAATACTCCGGGGATCCTTTCCCAGAACCCATACGCGTTTCCGCAGGTCTTACTGTAACTGGTTTGTCTGGAAATATACGTACCCAAATTTTTCCACCACGGCGTACATTTCGTGTCATTGCTCGTCGCCCTGCTTCTATTTGTCTAGATGTGATCCAAGCGGGTTCAAGTGTTTGAAGAGCATATCTACCAAAACAAATACGATTCCCACGAGAAGATATTCCTTTTAGTCTTCCTCGATGTTGTTTACGAAATCTGGTTCTTTTTGGGTTATAGTTGATGGGTTTTTTCTAAATTAGAAATTCCATCTCTACTACAGAACTGAACGTGAGAGTTTCTTCTCATCCAGCTCCTCGCGAATAAAAGGACTAAAAAAGCTTGTATTTAAGATATAGATGTAGTTAATTATTAATTCTATTAATCATGGTATTTTTTGAAATTTCATCCGATCTCTTCTAAATTTGTGTATGTCTTTTTCGAAATGGAATCCAAGATGAATTCTATTTATTTTAAAATAACGTAAAAAATATCATCATCTCGAATGTCGTTTTTGTTAGAGTTAGAATATTCTAACAAATCCTTATTTTCTTTTATCTTTTTAATTTTTTTTTCGTATTTTATTACTTTTTTTTTCAAATAAAAAAAATTTCGCTGACGAATATTTACTCTTTCAATATCTATTTAAGTTTGATGTTTATCCCACGAGGTCTCAGAATAAAAATCAGAATAGATAATAAAGTTTCTGGTTTATTCCGCCATCCTGTCCAATGAATTACTAAGATTAGTTTTTCAAGAGAATCCTCTATATTCATGGGTTCCGTCGTTCCCATCGCTTCCTGATTAATCATTAGGCCTGAATTCTACAATGGAGCTCTTACATGAAATTTTGAATTTCATTTTGAAATTTTTTTTTGAGTCAATTTTCTCAGTTTTGATTGGCTCAAGGCTCTTAATTTTTGGTTTTCGGAACAGATTTATCTAATTATTATGAATGAATCTGTATTGATGCTTTATTACATTGCTTTTCTTACAGTGACCTCATAGACTTTCCAAATTGGAATCATATATCATTAATAGTCAATTTTTCTCTCTTTCTTTCATCCTTCCATTTATCCGCATACTTTTCGATTACCTTTCATAACTTACTAATCATATTTCTTTATTCTTTTTTTTTGTAAAAAAAATTCAGTTGCTACAATGATATGATCAGTCTATCATATCTTGACTGATTTTTTTGGATCCAGATAATGCGAAGCAATGAGTTGCTTAGGTTCTTTATTAATGCTATAGTTATTAGTTGCTGTTATAGGTAAGTTCTTTTTTCTTTTTTTTTTTTTTATCTTAATCTAATGGAATCCTAAACCAACGAGTCACACACTAAGCATAGCAATTATATCAAAGGAGTTTTGATGGAAATTTTTATTCAACCTTATAGAATTGCTGATTTTATTTGTAAACACAAAAAAGAAGACTACAATTTTTTTTATTTCTGTTCTGTATAGTGTTA